ATTGTATCTGATTAAATCCAGGTATTGTGGACATTGCGTCTATCCCGGATTCTTTTGAAATTGGCAGTGATTTATACTCATCCATATCGAATTCTCCAAAAAACAAAAACAAAAATAAATACCATTTTGGCTGGCTCATTATCCATCAAATCAAATCCTATAGATCTAACAATGATGGAATTTCGATTCTATGAATCTTTGACTGGAATCTATGAGATAGGTGGAATAAAAATTTATACTTAACTTAAATTGGCATTTTTAAGAGATGCAAATGGAACGGAATTGATAAAACAGTCCTAGAAACAGAATTCTCCCACTTAGGCTTACTATGTTTTAGGATTTTTTTTAGAATATCAAAACTGATTCAGTTTCTTATATTATAATGTATAACGGTATTTATATTCTAATCTACTTGAATATTGAATACCAGAAAACCATCTGAATTTGTATTTATTAAACGTTAAACACGTGCAAAAATACCTCGTCTGGCCGTCTTCTTGCTTTGTTTAATGCTCTCCTTTCTCTCCTTTCCGCAAAAATACCTCGTCCGGCCGTCTTCTTGCTTTGTTTAATGCTCTCCTTTCTCTCCTTTCCGTGGTCAATTGACAGCCTGACTTAGGGCGAAATATAATTGCATCGCGCAGACCAAAATAATCTTTTGGTTACTCACTGCGAATACTGAAAGAAGAATGAAAGAAGAAAGAAAGTTCTCGACCTTTGTTTTTCGGTTTGATTCAGAAACTTTATTTCATTGGTCTTTCTCGTCTTTCTCTTTTTCAAGTTTCAAGATTGTATAGTTTAATGGTAAAGTTTGATTACCATTAACCCCCAGAATAGTTAACGAGTCTTTCGGTTTGATCCTATTCATCTCCTAAAGGGGCCGCCTCTCTGCACCTATCCGATTTTTTGTGTTTTCCTTATGCTGATCCTCGGCCCCTATGGTCCAGCGGTTTCACGACTTCTCTCTTTCACGGAGATAACGAGGGTTCAAGTCCCTCTGGGGGTAAATCATGCCCATAGGAATGATATTTTCAATCGTCTAAAATCAATTAGGCGTTGGGTCGATGCCCGAGTGGTTAATGGGGACGGACTGTAAATTCGTTGACAATATGTCTACGCTGGTTCAAATCCAGCTCGGCCCAACAATTCGCCAATCTACCATCAGATGGTAGAACCCTCTTGTTCTTAAGAAATACCTGATACGAGAGAATAAAAAAGAATCGAAATTTTCTGCTAGATCCCTTCTGATTCCCCTGGGATTGTAGTTCAATAGGCAAGAGCACCGCCCTGTCAAGGCGGACGTTGCGGGTTCGAGCCCCGTCAGTCCCGACGGATCCAATAAGTACATCAATTCGCCTCTCCATTTTCTGTGAAATAAGGGACAGAGAGCATAATTTAATTCCGAAGGTCTTTCCCCCCTTTTTTTCAGGATTCTGTCGAAGAAAGAACAAACCCTAAACTAAAATGAAAATAACTAAAATAGTGAAGTTGATAGAATATTCCATCTTTGCTCCCGCGACTCATCTTTATCATACTTCTTTGTCTTCCAAAGAAAATTGGATCATTAAAAAAACGGCGTTTAGAACCTAATTCCTCTCTTTTTCCACTTCGCTTTGTATTGTTTGTTGGGGTTTTGTAGTTAATGGAAAGGGACGGGTGGTTAGATGCTACTTCATTTGATGGTTCTACAAGGAAGACCTAAGGTAGGTTATAGAAAAGACGGATAAATAAAGGAATTTTGGATTGGGCCGGGAATCCGATCTTGGATTCGGTATGGATAAAAGATCTTCGTATGTTATACTATTCAATTCTCGACGACGAATTAATTTAATAGCTCAGATATTGTTATTCATGATATTGATCCGATTCAAGATCATCGATAGGGAATGCATTCATTGAATTGACAGGTGAAAGATTTATCATCTCTATGGGATTAAATCCCGAGTTATTGTGAAATAAAAAAAACGATGAGATTATGGAAGTAAATATTCTTGCATTTATTGCTACTGCACTGTTCATTTTAGTTCCTACTGCTTTTCTACTTATAATTTACGTAAAAACAGTCAGTCAAAATGATTAATTACTTTAGTTGAAGAAATCAAATGAAAAGGATTCTATTTTTACGTCTTAAATGAAATCAACGGGCTATAATCGGCGGTATTCTATGAGATCCGAGAGTATGGTAAGTAAGAAATAAATTTATTTCTTACCATACTCTCTATTAGTGTTATTGTAGTGTATAAAGTTGTACTTGACTTTCTAATAAAGTTGGTACTATATTAGCTTTTATCTTCAATATCTGTAGTTATTAATCCATATATGGAATTGACGTAGGACCCAATTCTATTTCTTTGATACATCTATTTATTCCGATAATAATCGTTTTACTGTTATAGAATACATTTCTCCACTAGAATCCAATGGAATTTCGAAATGAAGATATATTTATTTGAAAATTATTTCAATTCAAATAAAAAAATGCGTTGCAGAACGATCTATAAAACAATTGATACCGTTTCATTCCTCAACTAAATTAGGAGTGCTTCTAAAGTCCACTTCTTCCCCATACTACGAGTGAAAGGGAAAATGTAAAGACTACCATTAAAGCAGCCCAAGCGAGACTTACTATATCCATGTGAATTATGTCCCTTATCTCTATGATAGAATTATTCCATTATTGCTCACTAATAATAGTAGAATCAATGGTCCAGAGTCAAAAAGGGAGTCTGGCCAAACACTATTCATGAACCAATCAAATAAATCCATTTCTAAAAAATTACTATATGATATGATTTCTAATCGGCAAAGACTAAACACAAGTAAAATACACAATGACACCACAAAGGAATGTTACTAATGGAACATGTAGTAATAAAATAAGAGGGCCATTCCTTTTTTTTTGCCTTCATAAGTAAAAATAGCGAAATTGCTATCTATTACATACTTTTCTTTCCTATTTGATCTAATCCGTACCCTTTCCCGATTGTCTCTCTGAAGCAGTTGGGAGATAGTATATTATACTCTTCAGGAGGGGAAAAAATGATTTTTTTCACTTTTTCTATACTTTTTCTATACTTTTCTATAAAAAAGTAAATTATCCATCCAATCTCACTCTAATAGTGATTCAATGCCTGAACACTCAGAGATTCTTGCGAGTCTATATTCGATTCGTGATGAGGCGGCACCCGGATTTGAACTGGGGAAAAAGGATTTGCAGTCCCCCGCCTTACCACTCGGCCATGCCGCCAAAACGATACATAATAGTACAAAATTTTCCCTTTTTTGGGTTGGATTACTAAACTTTAGTTTATTGTACTTGCATCTTGCATCCTTTTTTTAATCCTTTTTCTAAATTTAGAAAAATTAGAAAATAAATCCTTTTTACCCTTTTGATTTTTATCCTTTTGATTGTATTTGATCCACCCCTTCGATTGATTGTATAGTATCTCAAAACGCACAATGCCGAAAAACTTCCCCTCACTTTTCTATTGAAAAATCAAATGTATATTTTCATCCAAAAAAGACAAAATTTATGACAAATGGGAACCATTAACTATTCGTTGACGGAGAATTCCTGAATGATTCTTGGGTTTGAATCTAAAATTTGGTTTGCCTAATGACATAAGAAAATACAAATTGATACATACTTAATCAGTATTGATTCTTTTGAATCAAAAATCCTTCTCAATTTCCATTATAACAAAAATTATAAGTATATGTAAACCCCAGAGCGTAAATTGTTACACAGATACCAAATTGGGTATCTTATTTATATTGCCTATAAATAAAGGGAATTTGTTGGAACAAAAAAAGGCCCGGCTGGGTATTGACCGGGCCAGGCCCAAAAGGCACTTCGAACAAAATAAAAGCAAGAAGGTCTTCCTTATTTATCTTTCTATTTGGATCTTTCGAGCATCTAAATGGAATTGCTAATTATATAATAACGATAAAGAATGTCAAAGAAATACTTTCTTTAATCCTTACTTGATGTGTAATGTAAGATAGTAATTATCTTTTTCAATTGGGAGAGATGGCTGAGTGGACGAAAGCGGCGGATTGCTAATCCGTTGTACGAGTTATTCGTACCGAGGGTTCGAATCCCTCTCTTTCCGTTTCCGTTGATGACTTTCCATTTTTTTCTTTCAAATTTCGCAACCCCCCTTTTTTTTACTAGTTAAACGTGTGGAATAGATAAAAGAAAATCTTAATAAAATTGTAAAATCAAGCAAGAAAAACGAAATTTTTATTTTATTCTTCACGTCCAGGATTACGTCCTGGATCATTGGATAGGAATCCAAAGATGAAGAGAGAAACAAAGAATATTACTACTGTGTAAACGAAAAGTTTGAGAGTAAGCATTACACAACCTCCAAGATCATTTTTTGAAAAAGGAAAACGAGAAAAGATAATAGATCCTCCATTTTTATATCACATATCCTATTTTGACACCAAGAAATGAATTCTAGAAATAGAAAAGAATGTTCATAAATTCAAATGAAGTTGAAATTTGTAATAAGAGTCTTTGATTACCGCAAATCACTTTCATACCCACAATTAGATATTGTAAGGAACCCTAACCTAATAAGGTCTTTCGCCGGAAAAAGGGTTAGAATCGGGAAATGGGGCGAACCGGATTTTTCGCAGCTATCCAAGAATTTCAATGTTTGAATCGAAGGTTCATACTGTCAGACTTATTTGATCTTATCAATTGTTATAATTTTTCTCGAATAAATCATGAATTTTCTAGGATAGTATTAAAGATCTTATCGAAAACTTACAGCAGCTTGCCAAACAAAGGCTAAAAGAAAAAAGAACAGGGGTATTACTGGCATAACATCTACGATTGGATTCAAAAAAGCATAGGCTTCGGGCAATTTGGCGAAGAAAAGACTACTCGGATAAAGGGCAGAATTAAGACAGATCAAACTAAAGATATTAAGCATAACAGACATTTTGTTCGTCGAGATAATTGCATTTTGATTGAGTTATTGATATAAGGAAAAATGAAGAAAGTAAGGTAGACAAAAAAATCCTTCTTTTTCCACCCAATCAAAAATCCTCCAATTCTCAAAGGAGAATAGAAGAAATCATACTTTCATACAATATCTTAATTGAATTATATGTAATGATCAATAAATTCAGTTGAATTCTAGATATACACATGTCAAAATCCTAGCACGAATCTATAATATATTCTATAAAGAATAAAGATTTTCTATAGATAGTTGGACTGGAATTGACGAACACTTAATACCAATATTATTCTTTATTAGTGTCCAATAAAAATATAAATGGGGCGTAGCCAAGTGGTAAGGCAACGGGTTTTGATCCCGCTATTCGGAGGTTCGAATCCTTCCGTCCCAGAGCATATCCATTGTATCCGAATACAGCTTTTTTGTTCAACAAGATTCTGTTTCAAGGCCTAATATTGGATAGAATATGATTCTTCTTTCTTTTCTGATTTTGAATGATTCTTTTCGTAATCATATCTCAGTTTTTCACAAACTGAACTAAATCTGGTTCAAATGACATGCAAATGTAACTGAATCCTTTTGTGATCCAGATAAGATGGGACATAGATCACAGTTGCAGAAAGATTACTTAACCTCAGGTTAAATAAAATATGAAAATACATATAAAACCAGGAAGTGCTTAGCCTATAGGTATGTATTGTTATCCTATTTCAGTGACAATAGTCTTTCCATTTTTGTGAAAAATAATTTGCATCCCTAAAATATTAAAATTTAAATATTTAACAATGATATTTATTTTTATTGTTCGATCTATTTATCTTATTTGCTTTAAATCATTGACAATTCGACTCGAAAAGAAACATAGATTTATCTTTCTTATGATAATCAAATATAGTCTTTACTGTAAAACTTGACTCAAATAATGATGTATAAGGATGTATAAGTAGGAAACTTTTTCAATTATCCAGATTTGTAATGATTCCTTATGGGTTGAATCTTTGGGAAGTTGGAAATGGGTCAGTCTATCTTATTGAGTCACTTGAAGAGGCAGAGTCAAATAGAATTTATTTATTCGTGTTATTTCTGTTAGTTATGTTATTTCTATATTTATATTTCTTCATATTTCTATTATATATTTTTTTTAGATAGAGAGTTATAGAAAAATGTTTCCTTCATATAAAAAAGACGGGGTCTTGCTAAGATTTTTTCAGAAAAATATTTATTATCTATGTAGATAAGAAAAAATATAAATTACTATGTCTCTGTACCGACTGAACCAATGACTATTCATGATTCCATAATTGAATCAATTCCATACTGGTTCCAAATTAGAGGAATGTTATGGTAAAACTTCGTTTAAAACGATGTGGTAGAAAGCAACGTGCGACTTGAAGGACACGATCCGGTGTGGATTCTTATTCTTACATCCACCATTTTATATAGGAATGAAGGTGCTCTTGGCTCGACGTCGTTTGTTCTATTCTACTAGAACCCTTCTTTTTTTATTGGGTTGTAATGTAAATAGTTCATGATGGAGCTCGAGTAGAAAGTATTGATTAATTTCTCAGGGGCAACGATCTAGGGTTAATGCCAATCAATAAATTGGAACAACTTCGTAAGTATATCTTCGATATAGAAATTGAAAGGATCCGATTCGAGCAAATTTTCAATTCAAAAAAATTTGTTGGAACGGCTAAAACTTTTTTCGATCCACAGTGTATCGCGCGCGAATCAACCGTCGGTATGATTCTTTGATAGAAAGAAATCACAAAAGGGGTATGTTGCTACCATTTTGAAAGGATTAAGAAGCACCGAAGTAATGTCTAAACCCAAGGATTTAAAACAAAGATAAAGGATCCCAGAACAAGGAAACACCACTTCAATTGTCTCACGGATCCGAATAAAGAATCCAAATAGATTTTAAACGAGACAAAAGGGGGGTTAAAGACCACTCAATAAAAAATATCTTAAATAAAAATCTTTAAGATATTTGAGAATTATTCAACTTGAGTTATGAGTACAAATGATTTTTTATTTTTTCAGGAAGGGTGCTAAATAAATATGAGTTAAATTATAGGCTAATTTATTTTCTAATTTATTTTACGGATTCCTTTCCTATTTATTAGAATTTTATCCATAGACAAAACTTCGAATCATTTTTTCTCGAGCCGTACGAAGAGAAAACTTCCTATACGGTTCTAGGGGGGGGGGGGGTTCTTTTTCATCTACATCTATCCCGATGAGCCGTCTATCGAATCGTTGCAATTGATGTTCGATCCCGAAGAGAAGGAAGAGATCTTCGGAAAGTGGGTTTTTATGATCCGATCAAGAATCAAACTTATTTAAACGTTCCCGCTATTCTCTATTTCCTTGAAAAAGGCGCTCAGCCTACAGGAACTGTTCAGGATATTTTAAAAAAGGCAGAGGTTTTTAAGGAACTTTGCCCTAATCAAGCGAAATTCAATTAAATTAAGGAAATAAAAACTAAGGGTAGGATAGTGATTTCTATATAATTTTGGATATCTTT